ACCATCCCTTTAGGGATGGTTGATCCCCTCTCCCTACAGAGAATCTCTTTTTTTCACGACCTGACAAGCCCACGCCTGCCCCGTAAGCAAATCTTCTTTCTTTTTTTCAGTATCAATAAAATAATACATAAAATAAGACTCTATGAAAATGCGGAAGAGATAGGCATTCCCTTTCCGCCTAAATACTTGCCTAACTACTTGGATGTAGCAGCATGGGTTGTTACTGCCCAACCCCAGCTGCGCATCGCGCGGAAATACTTATATCTCCTCCGGAGTAGACGGGTGATCATTTTCCTAGCAAGTGATTCCGGGTGCGAAAAGACAAATACAAGCTAGATAGGAAAATGTCAGGATCAATTACCGAAGAAGATATAACTATTTCGTAAGTTGCAGAGACAGACTAGTTGGGACAGCAGAACTGGCTTCTAATAAAAATCATTCGAAACAAGGGAGTTCGCGTCACAAGAAGAGAAGTGAATCTAGAATAAAGTATTCCGTGTGATCCCGATAATGGGATCTATTAATATACCCGATAGGATTGATGCTGGTGCACGAATGATCATAGCTATTTCAATAGAACTTTTTGAAATTGATGGAGAAACTAATGAATTTTGTATAGAAGTTGTGGGTGCATCGCTACTCCCATTCTTCCCAGTGAACATTAATTTAATTATTTTAAGATAATAGTAGATAGAAATTACACTTGTGACGAGCGCTACCAGAACTGATGGGTACGAACCAGCTTTCCATCCATGCCAAAAGAGATAGAGTTTACCAAAAAAACCGGATGGTGGAGGGATACCCCCTAGGGATGGTGAACGTAAAACCGGAGAGAATGTTAGAACAGGATCCTTCATGTATAATCCCGCGTAATCCCTAATATTATCAGTTCCGGTTCGTAAACTGAATGAGGTGATACGAGCAAAAGTTCCCAGATTCATGAGTATATAAATAAACGTATAAGTTATCATACTTGCGTAACCGCTCTCCGGGTCTGCAGCAAGTACTCCAATCAGAATATATCCAATTTGGCTTATAGAGGGATAAGCTAGCATACGTTTCATACTTATTTGAGTAATGGCAATTAGATTTCCTAATATCATGCTAGAAGTAGCTAATAATCCTACCACGATATGCCACTCATTAGATAAATATGGAAAAGTTAGACCGAAGAGTCGCGTAAATAAAGCTGGAGCTGCTACTTTAGAGGTAACGGAGAAAAAAGCAACGACTGGTATAGGAGAGTCAGAGTCGAAAAGAGGATTTCCGACCTTTCCGCTCATTCAGAACCGTGCATGAAATTCTTACTTCACACGGCTCCCGGTTCATAAGAGATTCATAACTGATTTTGCTCCAGAACCTTCCTCGTGTATGTTTCAAACCCATTATTCTTTGAATAATTCATAATCATTCAATATGGGGATTAATTGTTAACTTCTCGAGGAATCCCTCATCATTTGTTTGGATTACCCACCAGGAGAGGAGTTTCGTCTCGAATTCTTTTTTGCTTGTTTACCCTTCTTCATTTTTCAACGGAATCCTTTCAACAACTAGAACTACTTGTTGAGTTGGTAGGCACACGTCGGGCGGGAGAGACAAATTGCGACTTTTTTCGTTCCTAGCAAAGTAAGCGCACATATTCTTCAATTTCATAATATCTTGGGGTGATTTATCAACTTGGAGGAATTTGTCAGTAGCTTCTGAAGGATCAAGCCTATTCACTTTCCATCAAATTGTGAAAAATTACACAGAAAGAAATTGGATTTATAGCCAAATCCGCATAAACTACCAATCTTTCTCTTTCTTCTTCTTTTTTATTTCGAAAATATACCCATAATAAAAGAGAGAATGGAAATAGATAGTTAGATCTATGATAGAAAAGGGGGTCTACCAAATATCGCCATTTACCTCTGTTTCACTCGTATGTTATTAGTTGAACAATGCATGAATCTTATTATACGGCAAGAGAAAAGCTAATTTAGGTAACTACTATCATGGGGAAATTTTTGCATCTCTGTGCACCCGCAGGACGCCCCAAAAAACAATTATGACTTTATATACTTATTCGTCATGATTAATCTGTTTTTCAAACGAATCACACTCCTTCATATACATCAGGAGTCCATTGATGGAAAGGAACGAGAGAAAGTTTAGATGCCATTCCAACTGTAATAAACGCAACAGCAACATAGATTACAGTGAAATACTGACTAAACGGGAGTTCACTTGCTATTTTATCAAGCTGAAGCTGTCCACCGGAAATTCCATACAACAGAGAAAAACCATATAGTAGAAGAGACGAGCTTGCTCCACCCATCAATAGAAATTTCGTAGTTGCTTCATTTGATCTTATATCCCTTTTAGTATGTCCAGACAAAAAACAAGAAGATAGGCTTGAAAGTTCCAATGCCACGTAAAGGGTGGCCAAATCATTTGCCCAGCAAAGAACCATTCCGCCCGAACCTGCAGTTAATATGAAAAAAAGAAATTCTGCCAAAGCCATTTTTGAACATCGTATGTAATCAATTGATAACAGAACAGATAATATCGAACAAGTCAACAGAAGAAATCTAAATATATAACTAAAATGACTGATTCGAGAATTTTCGAAAGAGATTAAGAAAGATTGGATTCCCCATTGACATAGTAAAGCAACCACGCCAATTAACATAGATATTAACGAAATTTGGTAAAGCAAAGTTGTATTTTTTCCCTTGTTTGATAAATCGATTACAATAACTGTAATTAAACTGAAAATTAAAATACGTTCCGGCAAAGTTGACAGATTACCGACT